TCTAAGAAGAAATATTTGAATATCAACCTCATTGATCTCATAAGTATCATACCAAATCCCATCAATCGAATCACTTTTTCGAGAAATACGATACATCTAAGTCGTACAAGTAAAGAGATCTATTCATTGATAAGAAAAAGAAAGAACGCGAACGATGATTGGATTGATGATAGAATAGAATCCTGGGTCGCGAACAATGATTCGATTGATGATGAAGAAAGAGAATTCTTAGTTCAGTTCTCCACCTTAACGACAGAAAAAAGGATTGATCAAATTCTATTGAGTCTGACTCATAGTGATCATTTATCAAAGAATGACTCTGGTTATCAAATGATTGAACAACCGGGATCAATTTACTTACGATACTTAGTTGACATTCATAAAAAGTATCTAATGAATTATGAATTCAATAGATCCTGTTTAGCAGAAAGACGGATATTCCTTGCTCATTATCAGACAATCACTTATTCACAGACCTCGTGTGGGGCTAATAGTTTTCATTTCCCATCTTACGGAAAACCCTTTTCGCTCCGCTTAGCCCTATCTCCTTCTAGGGGTATTTTAGTGATAGGTTCTATAGGAACTGGACGATCCTATTTGGTCAAATACCTAGCGACAAACTCCTATGTTCCTTTCATTACGGTATTTCCAAACAAGTTCCTGTATGATAAGTCTAAAGGTTATCCTATTGACGATATCGATATTGATGATAGTGACGATATCAATATTGATGATAGTGACGATATCGATATTGATGATAGTGACGATATCGATATTGATGATGACCTTGATACGGAGCTGCTAACTATGACGAATGTGCTAACTATTATGTCTATGACGCCAAAAATAGACCAATTTGAATTTGATATCACCCTTCAATTCGAATTAGCAAAAGCAATGTCTCCTTGCATAATATGGATTCCAAACATTCATGATCTGTATGTGCATGAGTCGAATTACTTATCCCTCGGTCTATTAGAGAACTATCTCTCCAGGGATTGTGAAAGATGTTCCACTAGAAATATTCTTGTTATTGCTTCGACTCATATTCCCCAAAAAGTGGATCCTGCTCTAATAGCTCCGAATAAATTAAATACATGTATTAAGATACGAAGGCTTCTTATTCCACAACAACGAAAGCACTTTTTCATTCTTTCCTATACTAGAGGATTTCACTTGGAAAATAAAATGTTCCATACTAATGGATTCGGGTCCATAACCATGGGTTTCAATGCACGAGATCTTGTAGCACTTATCAATGAGGCCCTATCAATTAGTATTACACAGAAGAAATCAATTATAGAAACTAATACAATTGGATCGGCTCTTCATAGACAAACTTGGGATTTGCGATCCCAGGTAAGATCGGTTCAGGATCATGAGATCCTTTTCTATCAGATAGGAAGGACTGTTGCACAAAATGTACTTCTAAGTAATTGCCCCATAGATCCTATATCTATCTATATGAAGAAGAAATCATGTAAGGAAGGGGATTCTTATTTGTACAAATGGTACTTCGAACTTGGAACGAGCATGAAGAAATTAACGATACTTCTTTATCTTTTGAGTTGTTCTGCCGGATCGGTCGCTCAAGATCTTTGGTCTTCATCCGGACCCAATGAAAAAAATTGGATCACTTCTTATGGCTTCGTTGAGAATGATTCTGATCTAGTTCATGGCCTATTAGAAGTAGAAGGCGCTCTGGCGGGATCCTCACGGACAGAAAAAGATTGCAGCCAGTTTGATAATAATCGAGTGACACTACTTCTTCGGTCCGAACCAAGGAATCAGTTAGATATGATGCAAAATGGATCTTGTTCTATCGTTGATCAGAATGAAAAATACGAATCGAAGTCTGAAGAAGGGGAAGGAGCCTTCGACTCACAACAGATGGAGGAGGATTTATTCAATCACATAGTTTGGGCTCCTAGAATATGGCGCCCTTATGGCAATCTATTTGATTGTATCGAAAGGCCCACTGAATTGGGATTTCCTTATTGGGCCGGGTCATTTCGGGGCAAGCGGATCATTTATCATAAAGAGGATGAGCTTCAAGAGAATGATTCAGAGTTCTTGCAAAGTGGAACCGTGCAGTACCAGACACGAGATAGATCTTCCAAAGAACAAGGCTTTTTTCGAATAAGCCAATTCATTTGGGATCCTGCGGATCCATTCTTTTTCCTATTCAAAGATCAGTCCTTTGTCTCTGTGTTTTCCCGTCGAGAATTCTTTGCAGATGAAGAGATGTTAAAGGGGCTTATTACTTCCCAAACAAAAACAAATCCTCCTACATCTATGTATAAACGCTGGTTCATCAAGAATACGCAAGAAAAGCACTTCGAACTGTTGATTCATCGCCACAGATGGCTTAGAACCAATAGTTCATTATCTAATGGATCTTTCCGTTCTAATACTCTATCTGAGAGTTATCAGTATTTATCAAATCTGTTCCTATCTAACGGAACGTTATTGGATCAAATGACAAAGACATTGTTGAGAA